GGAATATGGAGCGGGTAGCGGGAATCGAACCCGCATCGTTAGCTTGGAAGGCTAGGGGTTATAGTCGACGTTGATTGATTATTTTTAACGTCTCTAATTCAAAACCGAACATGAAATTTTGATTTCATTCGGCTCCTTTATGGAGGATCGATGTATTAAAAATTACATCCATAACATCTATGTCAGCTTTTCTTGTTGAATGCATCCAAAGCTACTCGCTTTTTAGATGATCCCTCTAGAGAAGGGGATTCTACCAAATCCGTCTAATCTAGTTAATTCGTTCCCTATTTCCACCCAAGAGATCCTGAGGAAAAGAATTTGGTTTCCACCGAGCTAAAACAATATGCCGATGGTTGTAGTAAACTAAAACTATCGTTTTCTAGCTATTTGGCTTCAATCTTCCCTTTCCAACACAAAAATTGAAGATCTAGTTACGATTGGAAATAAACTTTTGTATCTTCATCCATAGATCCTTTACTCATACTCATTCAATTGGAAGATTTGATCCAATTCAAATCAAAAAATTATGCTTCGCGACTCCATAATTCCATTTTTTATTCAATTTTAAATTGACCCTTGGATACAAATCGTGAAAATGTATATTCTTCCTCAAATATACTATTGAGGGAAAAAGGATTAAACCTTTTTAAGAAATAAAGTTTTTTTTTTGATCGTAATATGAAAAAACCGAAAGACCCCTTAACTATTTAAGTTATTAATTGAACGAATCGCACTTTTACCACTAAACTATACCCGCTACATATCTCCATTATTATATATGAATGGATCTTTTGTCGAACAAAAGAATGAGATAAAATTAAGATAGCATCTTTCATTTTCAACTTCCCTTCCAACTGCCCGATCCTATGAATTTGAATTCAGATCAATTGTATCTCAAATAAAGCTTGTCCCTTGAACAAGTAAATGAGTTATGTTATATATGTTATAACATATGTGTGTTTCATTTTTGATATAATTTTATCATTTTTGATATAATTTAATATACGTATGTGTTCTTTTCCAGTTAAGTAATTAAGGAAATAAAATGAAAAAAAAATACTTAATTAATAAGAATTGAAAAAATATGCATATTCTATATTTCTATAGTATTAATAATAATAAGAAACGACACTTCTATCATAGGAATAGGGATGGGCATTTTCTTTGTTGTTGCTTCAATAACAATTTAATTATTTTTGATTTGATATCAAATCAAAAATAATTATAAATTGTTTGATCTATGAAATGATTCATCAGAACAAAACAAGTAATGGCCCGGCCAGTACTTAACCAGGCCGGGGGAATGAACCTTAACCTTATCTTACAAAATCAAAGAAGTGAAGTAAGATCTTTTTTCTATATCTATCTATTCTATTGGAGATAAGATCTCTGTTTCGAATCATTAAATCATTATCTAAATTGAATTACTGATCAAATTCGTAGATATCTTATCTATTTTTCTTTTTTATTTATTTAATTATTTCTATATTTTTTTATTTTTAATTATATTATTTTGCTATTTTCATCATTACTATATTATATTATTAAAGAATAAATATAATATAATTATATAATTTAAAGAATAAAGTTATATAATTAAAGAATAAAGAGAAAATGAGGTTTTTTTAATCTTTTTACTTCACGTGTCACATCATCTAAAAAATTTTCAATTTTGAATTGGGAGAGATGGCTGAGTGGACTAAAGCGGCAGATTGCTAATCCGTTGTACGAGTTATTTGTACCGAGGGTTCGAATCCCTCTCTCTCCGCTTCCTCTGATTATTTCAGACTTTCCAATGTGAAAAAATTTCGATCCTTTTTTTTCATCATAGGTAAATGTATGGAATATATAAAAAGTAAAGAAAAACTCCAAATTTTTTATTCCTCACGCCCAGGATTACGGCCCGGATCGTTAGATAAGAATCCGAAGATGAAGAGAGAAACAAAAAATATCACTACTGTGTAAACGAAGAGTTTGAGAGTAAGCATTACATAATCTCCAAGATTATTTTTTTGGAAAAAGGAAATAGATTGCCTATTTTTTCTTACATACGCTATTTTGACATAACCCCCCAAAAAATGAAGTCTTTTCTTGAATCTTGAAAAAAAAAGTAATTTTCACGAATTTCTTTGTAATAAGAAAAGAAAGATTCTGATTCCTCCATTACCAAAAATTTTTGGCCATATCCTTTATTGGGTATTGTGGGGTCCTTAGAAAGTCCTTGTTTACTGGAAGGTCAGAACGGGGAAATAAGTTGATCCAAATTTATCACCGCGATCATTCAATTCAATATACAAAAATTTCGATTTTTGAATGGAGGGTTTATAATGTAAAACTTATCTGATCTTATCAATTTTTAGAATTTTTTTTCGGATAAATCATCAATTTTGCAGAGTATTAAAGATTTTATCGAAAACTTACAGCAGCTTGCCAAACAAAGGCTAATAGAAGAAATAGTACAGGTATGACAGGCATAACATCTACGATTGGATTGAAAAAGGCATAAGCCTCGGGCAATTTGGCGAAGAAAAAACTACTCGAATAAAGGGTAGAATTAAGACAGATACAGATTAAACTAAAGATATTAAGCATAACAAAGATTTCATTCTTGTAGATTAGAAAATTTGATTTTGGTTTAGTTTTTTTATGAGGGAAAAATGAAAAGGCGAGTCAAAAAATCCTTCTTTTTCTTCGAACTCTCCCCAATCCAAAATCTTTCCTTTCATTCTCAAATGAGAATACAAGGAATTATAGTTTCATACAATATCTTAATTGAATTTTATGTAATGATCAATAATTTTTTTTGATCGTAATATTTACATGTGTTGAATCCTAGCAACAATGTATTTTATATGTATTTGGGTTGGGATTGACGAATGACCAATATTAATATTAGTCTTTATTAGTGTCTAATATAAATCTAAATGGGGCGTGGCCAAGCGGTAAGGCACCGGGTTTTGGTCCCGTTACTCGGAGGTTCGAATCCTTCCGTCCCAGATTCTTTCCATCAGAAACGAAAGATTCTTCTCTTTAACAATTTTCTCTTTAATCTTGGATATTTGGATATAATCTGACTCAAACTTTTGTTCTACATTCTAGCACTAGGAAGAATTCTAAGAATTTTCTCTTTTCTTTCATTTGGTTTATCACAAACATGATCGAGTGTACGGGTAGAAATAAAGATATTTCTTTGAATTCTTAATTCAAAAAAGAATTTGGGGTGGATCATTTCCATTCAGAGTATGCTCATATTCATATTCATATTGACGTTACTTACTTAGGGAAATTTTGTGTTCCATATCCGTGAAATGGGAATTATTACATGGTGTATTCTGAATTGAAATAGAAAAAAGACCTTTTTTCTATTCCATGCCCCAAGGAATGCCTAAAGAAAATAAAAGGTGTATTCCATATTTATGTGCAGACTAAAGATTACGTAGTTTTTGGTATTAATTGCATTTCATCGTTCGTCTTAAAACTTCGAAGCAAAAAAATAGGAAAAACGAATTGATCTGGATCCCATTTTCTTTTTTTTTATTTCAGCTTATTCAAATGAATAATTGGAAATCAATATAATGTAACGGTTAGATGGATGAAAATTTATATATTCCATTTACTTGACTTTTTAGAATTGGCGGAAAGGTTCTTGAACCTCAAGTAAAACAAAATCCGTCTGTATAATATATTATGTATTGTTATTGTATTGTTCTATTTCAAAAACAGCGGCCCTTTCAAATCAAAAGGGTCTGTGATTCTTTAAATATTCATGATTACTTCTGGTACCAATCGTTCGTTGTATATGATGGATACGAAAAGATTAGATTCTTGTGACCTTTTCGCGTCATCGAAATAGCTTATATTTGGTTAATAACTAAGTTCCGGAACTGGAAATCTATTAAGAGCCTTTCCTTTGAGGTTTAGAATTTATTTGTTCGAGAAAAACAGGGTCCTTTTCATGATTCACCATCCCGAACAATCTGTTGAAGATGTAAATAATACTTAAGTAAACCCATTTTTCGTCTTTTTTTTTATCTTTTTCATTCATATGATAGAATATGGGACTTAAATCTTTTCTAAGACTTTTCTAGATAACTATTTATCTATCCATAGATACATAGAAAGTATTATATACCGTTGATCCAATGACTATTCATGATTCTATCTTGAATCAATTCCATACCGGTTAGAAATTTAATTAGAGGAATGTTATGGTAAAACTTCGTTTGAAACGATGTGGTAGAAAGCAACGTGCGACTTGAAGGACATGATTCGTTGTGGATTCTTACATCCACCATTTTCTATAGGAATGAAGATGCTCTTGAATCGACATAGTTTGTTCTGTTCCTGCTAGGAACCTAATTTGTGTTGGGTTGGTAAATAGGAATAGTACATGATGGAGCTCGAGCAAAAAGTATTGATTCATTTATCGGGGGGAAGAATCTAGGGTTAGTAACAATTAATAAGTTAGACGAACTTCGTAAGTATATCCTCAATATTGAAATCAAAGAGTTCAAATTCAAACAAGTTTGAAATAAAAAAGTCAAATTTGTGGGAATTGGTAAAACTTTTTCGATTCAAATTAAAAGTGTATTATTATATTACAAGGGGAATTAATCGTTCATATTATCTTTCCATAGCATAGAAAGAAATAACAAAAAACAAAAGGTATGTTGCTGCCATTTTGAAAAGGAGTAAGGATCACCGAAGTAATGTCTAAACCCAATGATTTTACAAAGTAAAGAGAAAGGATTCCGGAACAAGAAAACACTATTTTCAATTGTCTCAATCATTTTATTATAATGAAGAGGAAAAATAGATTCGAGACGAGACAAATAAAATAGGTTAGAGACGACTCAAGAAATGTCTAAGGATTTATCTTCGAACTTTTTCAGAATTACCCAACTTGAGTTATGAGTACGAATGATATTTCTTTTATTTTGTAAATAAGAACAAAAAACGACTCAAATCATAAATTCATGATTTTATGGATCTATTTGTTATTATATACAGAAATATTAGAATCATTTTTTCTCGAGCCGTATGAGGAGAAAACCTCCTATACGTTTCTAGGGGGGGGGGGGGTATTGTTTATCTACATCTATCCCAATGAGCGATCTATCGAATCGTTGCAATTGATGTTCGATCTCGAAGAGAAGGAAAAGATCTTCGAAAAGTGGGTTTTTACGATCCGATACAGAATCAAACTTATTTAAACGTTCCTGCTATTCGTTATTTCCTTGAAAAAGGTGCTCAACCTACAGGAACTGTTCATGATATTTTAAGGAAGGCAGAATTTTGGAAAGAAAAAACTTCGTAAAGAAAAAAAAAGGAGAAAAAGAAACTAGTATCTATTTTGGGTAATTATTTACCCAAAATTTGCTCTTTTCTCGGTCTATTCATACTTATTTATTTATCTTTTTTCTTGTTGTGGGAATCCACCAACAAACAAAGGACAAACCTTGCTTATTGTATCTTTATTGATTGAATAAACCCGACATTTTTTCTCTATCTTTTCTTTATTTTATTTTTTTCATCTAAATTTCTTATTTATGTTGTGCCAATCCAACACAAATCATTATTTGATTTACTTAATTAATTAATTTCATTTGTTTTCATATTGACAATGTTGTATCGCTCAAATATAATTCGAGCGTAGATAAATGGATCTGTTTATTCCGACTTCTATTGGTTTTTCCTTTACTTCAGTCAAATGATGGGTTTGCCGGATTTACTGTTATACAAGATGTATTTTCTTAACGAAAATCAAAAATTTTGAGAAAACGTGTGGTCTCTAAATTTTGATATTTCTATTGGGAATCTGTTGTTTTTTAATCCGATCCACTCGTTTTTCTATTTTGCTGTTTATAATTGATCATAAAATCTTTCCTTTCTATTTCTTGTTAGTTCAATGTTTTGACGTAGTTGTACAGTGCAATTCCATTTTTTTTTATTTCGATCGTATCTACATATCATATTTATCTGGGTTGCTAACTCAACGGTAGAGTACTCGGCTTTTAAGTGCGACTATGATCTTTTACACATTTGGATGAAGCAACGAATTCGTCCAGACTATTGGTAGAGTCTATAAAACCGCGACTGATCCTGAAAGGTAATGGATGGAAAAAACAGCATGTCGTAATAATAAGAAGAAAATGGAATTTCTTATTATATTCTTTAATATTCTTATTTTTTTTTTAGTAGAATTTTGAGTTGATCCTTACCGGATCATTCAAAAATTGTTTTTTCTTTTGTCTTACTCCAAAAGAAATTCACATTTACATTTGGGTCTAGTGAATAAATGGATAGAGCCTTACGGCTCCAATTCTAGTAAAAAAAAGCAACGAGCTTCTATTCTTAATTTGAATAATTACCCGATCTAATTAGACGTTAAAAAAAAATTAGTGCCTGATGCGGGGAAGGGTTCTCCTGTGAGTGGTCCTTTGATTCTTTTTTTTTTCTTAAAAAAAATCCTAACTATTCTCTATTATGGATTGGAAACGAATGTGTAGAAGAAACAGTATACTGACAAAAAGAATCTGTTCCAAAGTCAAAAGAGCGATAGGGTTGTAAAAATAAAAGATTTTTGAACCTCTAGTAATTATAAAATAAAGAAGATAAATCTAGGGGAAAAGAAAAAGATCTGTTGATTGGACTTCCTGTTTCCGGGGTATATATTTTTTCCATACATACCCTGTTCTGACCATATTGCACTATGTATAATTTGATTACCCAAGAAATGCTTACCGTTTCTGGTTCAAGTCAAGTAGAAAAAATCTAAGTCAATGGAAGACTTACAAGGATATTTAGAAAAGTATAGACCTCGGCAACAACACTTCCTATATCCGCTACTCTTTCAGGAGTATATTTATGCACTTGCTCATAATCGTGGTTTAAATGGTTCGATTTTTTACGAACCTGTGGAAGTTTTTGGTTATGACAATAAATCTAGTTTAGCACTTGTAAAACGTTTAATTACTCGAATCTATCAACAGAATTCTTTGATTTCTTTGGTTAATGATTCTAACCAAAATAGATTCGTTGGACACAACAATTTTTTTTATTCTCATTTTTATTCTCAAATGATATCAGAAAGTTTTGCAATTATTGTAGAAATTCCATTCTCGTTGAGATTAGTATCTTATTTTGAAGAAAAAGAAATACCAAAATATCATAATTTACGATCAATTCATTCAATTTTTCCCTTTTTAGAGGACAAATTATCGCATTTAAATTATGTCTCAGATATACTAATACCCCATCCCATCCATATGGAAATCTTGGTTCAAATTCTTCAATGCTGGATTCAGGATGTTCCTTTTTTACATTTATTGCGATTTTTTCTTCACGAATATCATAATTGGAATAGTCTTCTCATTTCTCAGAAGAAATCTATTTACCGTTTTTCAAAAGAAAATAAAAGATTATTTCGGTTCCTATACAATTCTTATATATTTGAATGTGAATTTTTATTCGTTTTTATTCGTAAACAATCTTCTTATT